AGAAAAAAAAAAGGATACGATAAAAAATTAGGGAGCCAAATGGTCTTTTTGGGGATAGAGGGACTTGAACCCTCACGATTTTTGAAATCGACGGATTTTCCTCTTACTATAAATTTCATTGTTGCCGGTATTGACATGTAGAACGGGACTCTATCTTTATTCTCGTCCGATTAATCAGTTCTTCAAAAGATCTATCAGATTATGGAGTGAATGGTTTGATCAATGAATATTCGATTCTTTCTTCAATATGGAATCAATTGACAACAATTCTTCTCTATTATGTATACAGGTTTATCCTTCATCTTTTCTGAAGTTTCGATAGAAGGATTCCTCTACTAACGTAAGACAATCAACTCCATTCGTTAGAACAGCTTCCATCGAGTCTCTGCACCTATCCTTTTTCATTTTCGCTTTCTGAACCTTTGTTTGTTTTCGGAAAACGTGATTTGGCTCAGGATTGCCCATTTTTATTAATTCCAGGGTTTCTCTGAATTTGAAAGTTATCACTTAGTAAGTTTCCATACCAAGGCTCAATCCAATTAAGTCCGTAGCGTCTACCGATTTCGCCATATCCCCCTTTTTGAGATGAAAATCTCATTGTGATCTCGTTCCCCTTTTTCTTTCATTTATACCGGAACCGTTGAATTCATTAGATAGATGCTGATTCCTGTCTCGAAAAAGTGTTTTCTCCTCTTTGTCTTTGATTTCTTGTCTATCTTCTTTCATCTTCTATATCTATAGGAGGCTTATATTCGGTCCAATCAAAAACGATTTTATCATTTCTGTATCGGCAATTCAATATAGGTGGATACATACGCTATACATCTGTCTCTCTTCCACTAATTTACCCATGAAATTTCGAATACTTGAACGGTCGATTCTTTTTTTTAATATGATTTGATTTTTGAATTCAAAAATCAAATCATATTAAAAAAAAGAATATTTAATTGTATTGTGATAAAAAAGAAAAATGGAAATTCTATATCGCTAGATTAATCGTTATCTTCTATAATATTTAACAGTTATTTGAAATTCTATATTCTATTCTTTAATATATTAATATTCATTATGAATAGCGAATATGAATAGCTAAGAATTAAAATAGTATAATAGTGAATAGCAAAGATTCTAAGAGTTTATTGAATTCTTATACATGTCGAATTTATGTTATGTGAGCCTGCTTAGCTCAGAGGTTAGAGCATCGCATTTGTAATGCGATGGTCATCGGTTCGATTCCGATAGTCGGCTTTTCTCTATTTATTTTATTCTATGTTTTACATGATTGATAATGCATCTTTGAAATCATTGATAATGCATCTTTGAAATCAAAGAATATTGAAAAAAAAATGTCTTCCTCTTTTGGCAAAAGCCCTTGATTTATTATGTGATAGGAATTTCCAACTATCTAACGAAAAGAATCCTTTTCTTTTTCTATATATAGAATATAAAGATCTGGATATTTATCCAACTCATCTCATTATTCTTTAATAGAATAATACTTCAGTAAATTTCGCTTTATTTAGAATTTAGTTCATTTTTATTTTAGGTTTATTCTGTAGAATGAAATTTCATCAATAAGAATTAATAATTAAATATAAATAAGAAGAAGGAGTCTTTATGTCGCGTTACCGGGGTCCTCGTTTCAAAAAAATACGCCGCCTGGGGGCTTTACCAGGGCTAACTAATAAAAGGCCCAGAGCTGGAAGTGATCTTAGAAACCAATCGCGTTCCGGGAAAAAATCCCAATATCGAATTCGCCTAGAAGAAAAACAAAAATTGCGTTTTCACTATGGTCTTACAGAACGACAATTACTTAAATACGTTCGTATCGCCGGAAAGGCAAAAGGGTCAACAGGTCAGGTTTTACTACAATTACTTGAAATGCGCCTTGATAACATTCTTTTTCGCTTGGGTATGGCTCCGACTATTCCGGGAGCTCGCCAATTAGTTAACCATAGACATATTTTAGTCAATGGTCGTATAGTAGATATACCAAGTTATCGCTGCAAACCCCGAGATACTATTGCGGCGAGGGATGAACAAAAATCTAAAGTTCTAATTCAAAATTCTCTCGATTCATCCCCCCATGAGGAATTGCCAAACCATTTGACTCTTCAACCATTCCAATATAAAGGATTAGTCAATCAAATAATAGATAGTAAATGGGTCGGTTTGAAAATAAATGAATTGCTAGTTGTAGAATATTATTCTCGTCAGACTTAAACCTAACAAAAATAAAATCAACACTAATAAGAATAAGGGTAAGGGTTCGACCCATTTTGCTCCCTTTCGGCGAAGTAAATTAACCTAAGGTTAAGATAAATAAGGGTTTGATCCGGATTTTTCTTCCATTTAGGTATCATAGACCGAGAGGGAGATTTTCATTCCTTGTCTACTCTACTCTTTTCTTTACACAGTATTTTCTGTACCACAGCCATTAGGAATAGAGAATCCATATCAAAGAAAGGTCTAACTGTTGGAATAGTCGTATCCATTGCTA